AGGCTCATTTTTAGTTTTTGGTTTAAGGGCGGGCGGATTTATCTGATCAAGGGCCGGGGCACAAGGGTCCTGGTACTATCCAGGTGCGAAGAACCCCGGAGGTGACTGCAATGAGCAGAAATCTCACTCACCGGCCTAAACGACGAGCAAACACTCGAACGTGAGAGCAAGGGATCACCTAACGAATGGACGAGCTCCAAGGAGGGAGTAAAGAGGAAGGCAAGAACCATGCTTTCAGAGAAGTGGCGGTCCGAATCTTATCTGAACTGCGAGAATAACTGACTAAGCCATGCCATAAGGGTCATTCTCCAAACGGGACGGGGTCAAGCCTTTATATTTTTGAGTAGGTTGGGTGACAGATCGGCCATAGGAGTACTCCGGGATATAAACCAGGGCAACCAATGTCGAGCATACGACGATGCCGCCCGTTTTCATTTCGTGGAAGTCCCCGGCAGAGGAAAGGGCTGTAGGTGATGGCGCGTTCTGCTTCTTATCTAGATAGGGGCGCTGAAATCGTTCCTATTGGGTCGTGCGTGGCAGCTGGTATAGATGAATAAAGGCGGGCCGCTTGAACGGGACCTATTCTCTTAATAGGCGGCAAAGCTGAATAGGAAAGGGGCCGAGCTGACTGATGAGTTTTTAGCCTTAAAAAAAGGGCTCTCTCATGTGAAGCTAACATGGCTGGCTACATACAAGTATAGCCAAATCAAGATGAGACGTAACGGACGGTCAGAGGCCGCTGCGGGACTATCATAGGAAAGCCCGCCCCCGCTAGCTAACATAGAAAGAGATTCCCGGATAGCAAAAGTCTCTATGTGAATCTCTTCCCGACCAGGCCAGGCCGAATCGGGCCACCACTTGGGATGGGAATGGCTCAGCCCATATGCATCATTTGATGAAAGCACTCCAGTCGCTTCCTCGAAGTGGCTTGTCAACCACGCTTTCCCTCCCTCAAAACAATGCTCCTCACCAACCTTAACGGCCTTGGGTTGGGGCAAGACTGCAATGAGTAGTTCGCTCCAGGACCCCACCCCCTCGAGAGCAGGATGCCGGCCGAGATTGAGCTGGGAGCCAACCTAGACTTTCCTGGGGCTTGCCTTGCCCCTACATCTTAAAAAAAAGCGGGCGCCGAAAAGGAACCAGCCTCTTCAAGAAAGCTTTGCTTGGTAGGCGCTGCCTATTCACTCGGACAATGCTCTAAACACGAAAGTGTGACGCCCCTCTTATCCCATGCTGAGTCACAGGCAGCGCCTCGGAAAGCGCGGACGAGCCACATGCAGGGAAACTTGCACGTGTGGTTCTGGCCGGGGACCCCGGTATACTGTACTAATATGTGTAGGTCCCCGTAATTCGAGTGAGATTGTCATGGCGCAAAAGCAGATATGGTCCGGTATTCCCTTGTTCCCTGTATTGGTTATGTTCTTCATTTCTCGTCTAGCAGAAACTAATCGAGCTCCGTTTGATCTCCCAGAAGCGGAAGCTGAATCAGTTGCAGGCTATAATGTAGAATATGCGCGGGATGCGATCCTTAATAGTCCACTGTTGGCGGAAGCCAATGTCCCGGGGTCCCGGGGACTCATTCTGACTGAAACAAGGGGTGGGTCTTTACCAACTTAAAAATCTTAGATTTTAGGTAAGCCAAAAAACGTGAGCGCCCCTACGCGAGCCTTATTGAAAACTCAAGTTCATTTTTTATTATATATGTATTCTATTAATGCGCTCAAGCATGCGAAGAAAGCTACAAGCGATAAAAGCCCTTTCTATGTTATTAGTAAAGAGCTTTTATTGCTTGTTTAGTAAAGTCACGCTTTTCATTTTGATAGGAGTAGGTGCTTGCTGGGGCACTCTTCATTCTTCATTCGAAACTAATGAATGTCGGGTCGGGGGTTTCTGCCTTGTTATCAAAAAGGGAGTTGGGTAAAGCAAACTCCCTCCTTGGACGAGCACGGGGCTTAGTCAAGTAGAACCGGGTTGCGCTGCTTGATGCTCCGATCGAAAACAAATCAGTGGGGCCATGCCGGTACGAGTGAATATGCGTTAAAAAGGTCAATCCCTCCCCTACGACACCAAAAAAAACCGGGCCGAACTTCTAACAGCCCGCCCGCTTCCATAGAACAATATCGTGGCAACGTAGACCTAAGTGGTCATATATATTGGATCTTGGGGAACCATCACAAGTGCGGCCGGCCTATATTTAAACGAGAATGCCGTGTCGTCCAGCGGAGCCTAGAAGAAGGTGACTCGCGCAGACAGCTGACTCCTTCTTTTCAATAGAAAGGAATAGCCAAACCAACCCAGCTGGCTGGTCAATCTCAGAGATCTTATCGGCCGGCAAACCTGAGACGGACGACCACGGTCCCGACCTTATCAGCACCGGAGGTGTACTAATCAATGAACCCACCCCCGAAACCTACTTTCTTTTCTGACAAAATCCACCAAGCCTAACCGGTCACGACATGTTGTTGTGATTGAGTTTGAGGGACTTTCGCTGACAAAATCCATCCATAAACCTAGACCCCGGCTACTTGAGTAACCAAAGCGTCAAGACAACAGCCAAAGGTGACCTTTGGATTCTTAAGTAGGGGGCAAAGAGGAGCACGTAGGAATGCCGACCACTACATAAGCCACTGGTGGCTGAGAGAAAGCGAGCAGCACCTTGTATAGGTTGGGCGGAGCTTGAAGAAGCGAGCCCCTATCAGAGAAAGCCATTGGCGCGCTAGCCTAGCTAGCTAGCGTTTTTCAGCTGGCTGTTATGTTAGTTGTTGCGCGCCTTCCCTCCTTCTCTCACTTCGGAAAGATTTCGCAGTATTTTCTTATGATGACCTGGTCGAGAGAGTACGATACATCGGTGTAAAAGATGGAGTGGGATCTGTGAGGTTGGTTATAGTAAGGCCTGGCCGGAAAGTCTTCTTGCCTCTATCATTGAAGGAAAGGTTGGTCAACAATTTGGAGAGTTTGCTTTTCTTTCATCTTTCTAAGAGCAGTCTGTTTGATCAAATCAGGGATCAGACCGCTCCTGGTGTTCGAACTAGTCATTAATGGTCGGCTTCATTGGTATCCTTTCGGTATGCGTTGCGAACACTTTCATTTTTTGCGTCTCATCTTATCTAGAGAAGCGAAACTCGAACGGATAGAGCAGATGGTCCAACTACATAACTTTTTCTTTTTCATTACTTCTATGGTCGTGCCTCGTGGCACGGCAGCACCCTTACTATTGAAATGGTTCGTCAGTAGAGATGTTCCCACAGGTGCCCCTTTTTCCAATGGGACTATAATTCCTATTCTTATCCCTTCATTCCCTCTTTTGGTCTATCTACATTCCAGGAAATTCATACGCTCCATGGACGGAGCAAAAAGTGGAGTCTTGGTCAGAGCAAGCCGCCCTATTCTATTACCAGACATAATTGGGAGAAGCTCATCCGAAACTAGAGCTGGAAACGCCTCATTTCGTTTCGTTCCCGTTCTTCATTTCCTTCTTATCGAATCCAAGGGGGACTTCTCATATTTAGAATCTTTCTGCGGTGTGCTCTGTTTACTATTCTTTCGTACTCTCTTCTCTTTACCACGCGATAGGTCAGCAAAGCGTGAGCGGGCGCGGAGAAGGATACACCAAAGACTTCGGCCTAACCCTAACGGGAATGAGCTACAACGAAATGACAAGATGGGGTGCTCCGGGCACCCCCATTTAGAAAGAAGGGTCGAAGGTTTTGGGCCTGTAGCTTTCCCCGTCCCCCCTTCGTCGGGTGGTGCTTGTGTGGGGGGTGTGCCACCTGAACCTGAAATCGGGCTTGAAGCTCTCGCCTTACCAACGAGCCGACAGCTGATGGCTGTTGGTCACGACTACCACCAAAAAGCTCCAATGAAGATGAATATTTCACATTTTGGAGTGTGCATCTGTATGTTGGGTGTTCTTCTGTCTAACACAAAGAAGATACAGTTCACTCAACGATTGCCTTTGGGTTCCGAACTCCATATGGGGGAGGAGCGTTGTTGTTTCCGAGGTCTCGATCATTTACATGGACCCACTTCTCATTCCATTTGTGGGAATTTGATGATCTATAAACCGTCCCTAACGAACGATCGCCTCATGTTTGAGCATGATGAATCACTTCGTGCCGACCTGTTGCCAATAAACTTTCCGGCCTCATATGAGAATGGAAAACTGGATAATTTTCTGCATCGGTGGATGAAGAATAGCGAAAATAATAATTTATGGTTGACCATGTTCCCAGAAAAAAGATACTTTAGAGAAACAACGAGCACGACTGAAGTGGCTATACATACAAATCCATTTACGGATAGATATGCTTCGATTGGAACTGGAAGTTCCAGAACAGGCGGCTGGTATACCACCATAATTAAACTGCCTTTTATTTTTTTTATTCGGATAGGATTTATGTTGGCTTCGTCGGGAGGCTCGCGTAGTTTGTTACGTCAGCTCCAAAAGGATAAGTTGCGTTGGAATCGAGAAAGTTCCGTGGAATTCTTAATTGCATTAAAAAAATCAAAGGAGTCTTCAACCCTCTCAATCAATAGAGGCTAGATCGGACTAAGGAGAGAGACGGTTGAGTACGGAAGCGAAAGCGGAGATATAGGCTAGCTAAATGCCCTGTGAGAATACTGACATGAGTCAGGATAAATCCGAATGACTAGTGGCCATAACTCATTAAGCAATCTTAACCTTTTTCGCTTAGCCTTTCCTCTTTCTACCGTTACGAGATGCAGCATCCTCTAACGTCTTTGCTTGCACGGCTTTCGACCGGGACGGGAAGAGGTTTCCTCGTTGCGTCTTTCCACACAGCATTGGTTCTGTCCCTTACCTTACCTTTATCGCCCGTCGGGCGTCAAGGTTCGCATTAGATCCCCTTATCTATCGTATTTTTGCCCCAACAAAAAGCCCAGAGCAAGGGGGGCTGGGGGGGGGGAAAGAATGCAATTCCGGAATCTCAATGTTGCCCCACCAAAACCAATGCCTTCTCTCGGCCTAAGGATAAGGAGTGTTTTCTAGGATGCTAAAGAAAAGAGATGGCCAAGGGGCGTAGCGGGAAGTCAAGCAGGAAAGTCATCAGTGACGGCGTATTCTCTACCCGACAAGAGCTATGTTGATGCCCCTACCACATGTAGGGGTAACTTCCCGGTTCATAAGCCCGACCCCTTTCATTTTTTTTGCGGAAGGCAGAATCTCGGATAGTTGGTTCATGCGTTAGGTCAACCATTCCTCTAGCATTCCGAAGTGAGAAGCCAAGTGAACGAGCCCTGTTTTTCGAGAATGCAAGTTCCATTCGCAAAGCCCAAGCCAAAAGCGAGTAGACCGAACTGCTTGCTTATGTGAGGTTCTTTCCTATCGCTTGTTCATCTTGTTTTGAGTACTCGACGAAATAATAGCATAAGAGAAGAGATTGGACAATTGAGTCCACTTCGATATCACACCTATTTGAGTCGGGAGTTCCTCCTTTGATTCTAGCCTTGCTTGGGATGGGAGGGAACCAAAGAGTATCTCGGATAGCCTTTTTTGCGTTCGGGCATGCCCATATTCAGCGACCTACTGGATGCTGGATTAAGAAAGGAATAAACAACACGAGTTGCCGCGCTATCGGAATACAATGGATTCAACAAGCACGTATGGATAGGTTGGGCATAGCTATTTCAATCTCTCTCGCACTCGCTCTCCTGATCGACCAGACTGAATCGATACAATGAAGATAACAGATGGGAGAGTGACCCTAAGTACAATGATTGCCCTATGAGGTACCGTATTGGGCTCATGTTTTTCTTTTGCCCATCAGGCATCAGGGGTGATCCATTAAAACATTGTCCACAGGCCCGACTTAATGGGGATCCATTTACATAATCATAATCTAACCAGTGGTCACATTCAAAGGATATAAGAATCGGTCTATCATGCACTTAGTTTAATCTAATGGATCCTTGGTGCATACTTTATCTGGTCATTTTGCCATTGATCGACGCATGCGAATAGCTAGAAGAGGGGAAGACTGGCAGAGCATAAAGTCATGGGGTTTGGTTTTGCAGATCATCATCCTAAGTGGTTGAATCCAACCTGAGGTATGTTATATTATAGATAGAGATCTTGATTGATGCATGGGTCTTCCTTTCTTATTTTTAGTATGGGTTTCCGCCTCATCCGGTACATGTATCTACTAAGCTGGTAGTATCAAGTCGACGATACATTAAGACTTGTTGTTCGATAGGCAAATATAGGAACTATTACCACCCTATTATAATATAATAATAGAATTACGGACCCATATCTACAAATAGGATATCCGTGAGAGACATTCTTTTACTAAAAAGAATGAATGCATTGATTGCATTTCAAGTGAGATGTCCAAGAGAAAAGGAACGAGGTTTTGAAGCGACGAGAACAAAAAATCGTGAATGAAAGAGCGTGACGAGTTTTTCTCCATTCGAGATGTTAGAAGGTGCAAAATCAATAGGTGCCGGAGCTGCTACAATTGCTTCAGCGGGAGCTGCTGTAGGTATTGGAAACGTATTCAGTTCATTAATTCATTCCGTGGCAAGAAATCCATCATTGGCAAAACAGTTATTCGGATATGCAATCCTGGGCTTTGCTCTAACCGAGGCTATTGCCTTGTTCGCATTAATGATGGCCTTTTTGATTCTATTTGTTTTCTAAGTTTCTCCTTTTGAAAGGTGTAGTCCCTGAGGACGAGGCCCCCAGCAATGGGGGGAAAGAAGAGTGGGTACGCGGGCTTCTTTCACTTTCGTTTTGGAGAGAGCATTGTGGAGCAGCAAAAGGCATAAATAAGGGGAAGCGGCGGATTCCCCGGAAAAACGCCTTAAAATAGCGAAGGTTCTGGAGTGGAGGAGCTTTCCACAAACCGTGATTCCTTGGTAAATGTAAATTCGGGGCAAAAGGCGGCCTACGAATTGATTTTATTATCGCCGTGCACGATTGGGAATCAAAGGGACTAGCAGACGTACCATGAGACTTTCTCGTCGTTAGTTTGCTTTGGTTTGGCTTGTTTCCGGGGAGAGGTGAGCCGCTTACGCTGTGAGGAGACAGGAGCTCTCGAGCTTAGAGAAGTTCCCTAGGCCAGACAGAGGTCTAGGGGGAGTCCGGATAGAGGACTCTTTAAACCGGTGGGCCCGCATATGTAGGAAGGCTTAAGCTTTCGAACTGCGTAACAAAAGCGACTCCTTGTTGGTGTAAGATAGGTGTTGGTCCGATTCACCAATGTAAGTTATAACCTGACGGGTCGTTCGTGTGGAGAATCTCTCTCGTGACTCAGGATTTCTTGATCTTAGAGTGACCCTACCCAACTAACTCTCTCTAAGTAAGAGCTCGCCCTGACTTAGTCTTCTCGATAGGAATGAGAGAAAAGGTCAGTCCTTCTCCTGTGAGAGACTCCGAAGTGGGCTGCTTTCAAGGGCTAGAATTTCCCTGTTTCGACGTGAGATTGGCTTAGCTTGGTCTTTCTGTGTACCTAGAGTCAGTCTTCCCATAGAGCTTCAAAGATTCTGGTCTGGTTCGAGAAGCCTTATAAAGTCGGATCCTTTTTTTAGTAAAGTACCCGTGGGATTCGATTTGCCAACTGATCCGAGGGTCAGGAACGGGAAAAGAAGAATAAGTAGGACAGGCTCGAGGTCAATTCTTTCTTTTAGGAGAGATCCCACCCCCCTTCTTTAGCGCTTGTTCGTAATAAAAGACTTCCTTCTCGTTCTCGGTGAAGGAATCGGAGCAGCTATATAATCAGCATCTTACTCTTTAACGGCAAGCTCAGCAACGATAAGTTTTCCTCTGCTGGAAAGCAGTCCTTCACGGATATGGGAGCTTACTCCGCTGTTGCTGGTTTAGTAAGCATTTCCTTCCCTTATGATTTTGAAAAAGGAATGGATAGAGAGGAAGGCTCCAGGGTTTCTTTCTCTTGGTGTCAACATAGGAATGGGAGCTGTTTGAATGGATGCCTTTTTCCCTTGTTGAATCAGCCAAGTCAGTAGCCTTTCTTTTATGCGGGATTGCCTGTTGATGCAAGGAATAAGGGCAGGCTTGATGCCAAAAAGAAGCTGGTGGAGGAATAACGGCAGCTAAATCATCTGCAGCACAGTAGTACGTATTAGGCAAATGGGATTTATCTTTCCTAGGCTCAGGAGCGTAGTAAGGGGTCTTTGGTGCGTGAATGCTTTACTTAGAGCTTGAACTAGGGGCAGCAACCATTTCAACTGGATACCATAAAGAGGGCAAGAGAGGAGGAGCCGATGAAATTATTTCGGAGTTCTTCCCCGCTGACGTCTAAGCTCTCAAGGACTCGGATTAGTCAACAGGAATGATATATAAGAAAGCTGGTAGCTCGAGCGAGGAGCGGAGCCTAGCCCTATAGCTATAGGCTATATAATATTCTATTTCCTCTGCTTTGAATAGTTAGAATAAAACTCATTGCTCATTCATTCAGAGGGTAAAGTAGATCGAGAGAGAGAATTGGCTTCTCGAGAATCTGCTGGAGTCAGATCAGTAGGGGAGTTCACACCGGGACTTTCTTAATAGAGAAAGAACCGAACCGGGGAAAGGCGATAACGACCCAGGAAATGGTGAAGTACGTGAATCGACTCCCTCTTCGAGTAATTTAACATAAAAGAAATAAGAAGGGACTGACTTCTTTCTTGACAAGGATCCTGAATAAATAGCACATGCTCCAAGGACTTCACGGAATTAGGAGGCACACTGGTAGGTATACCAAGAGAAATGCGGGTAAGCGACGAGGGAAATAACCCCTCCATAAAAGCATGCATTTCCAGACAAGAAGATTGATTGTGGAGGAATTGTCCACATGATGAACCAAACGGAGCGGGCAGAGTGAAGTTACCATTTTAGGAGCAGATGTCCCGGCTGGTAAGGGAAATGAATGAAAGAAGCTTCTCCAATAGGAGGCATGTGTTGAGCATTTGTTTCATTCCTTTGGCAGCTGAAGTTCCAGTTCCATTTCTAGTTCAGGTTATGGTTCGAGTGGAGAAGCAGAGAGGGCATACCTTCCCTAAGTTGGTTAGATCGCCCGAACGAAGGAAGCTGTCTTGTCTCGCAATGGCAGAAGAAAGAGATATCATTGCCAATCGGGAGGAAAGGAAGAGTCATTTACCTCTTTCTCCCTATCGATGTTTGACCCTATTTTGCTCCCCGGGCCTTAGCAGCCCACCCCATAACCCGCTTCCCTCGACTGCCTTAAGAGAAGAGAAGAGGAGGGGATTTCGAAGAATGGAATTAAAATTCCAAAAGGTAGTTTACTTGCTTACTTGTTAGAGTCAGGAATCCTTGTAAATTTTTTCCGCAGGGAAATGGCTCCAAAGGACCTGTGCCTCTATCCTGACGAGGTTATCGTCACCGATGGTAGTCGCGAGTTCGCGGAGTACACAACCTTAAGGTCGTGGGTCCGACAATGGCTTAACTGCGTCAAGTGGTACTACATGGTTGCAGTATCTCCAGGCGTAACCATCCAGGATCTCTTAGACGCACCATTCGTGAATCGGAAATGGCTGGTTGAATCGACCGACTCTCAGTTGGTCCGGTTCGGCCTTGTCTTGTCTGGAAGGTTTTCTATTTTGTTGCCCAAAGGCGTTTGGCCTGTTAAGCCAATGTCCTAGTCGCTGCAGCGATTACGGATACCTCTCAGGCATCTCTTACTCTGTGAGTCCCGCAGCTTTCTTTATGTTTTGTGAGTTGACTCCTTATGCTAGAGCCAACCTGGCCTACCGGTCTTGTAAACCGATAGTTCCTTTAGGTTTGACACCTGAGGGTGCCCTCCTTTGGGGTCCATACATAAAGGACCTCATCAGGGTGTTGATAAAACTAGCTAAACCGGTTTCAGTGAGGTCAATCAAATGGAGAGGTACGAAGAGGACTTTTCGGTCCTCTCCTTACTGTCGAGTTACTACGTTCCTTGCCTTTTGAACTTAATTCATGGTACCGAAAGGTAACAGAAGGAAGTAAAAGACCCTCATTATTAGGTGTACTGTGGTACCCAAGAGTTAGGTATTGTTTCGACGAAAACAACGAGTTGTTTAGTCGAATGGATATGGCCTCATTTGAAAAGGAGGTCATTCCCAACGATCCTACTCCTGTCAGAGTCCTTACCTCGGACGACTGGGTCAGTCGGTTGAAGGAGCGGGGAAGAGAGGAATATTTGCCGAAACTGGCTGAATCAGAGGTTATTAAACTCTGTTCATAGATGGCTGATGGATGTTATCCGTCAGATTACTATGGGTGGGATGCATGGATGTCTTTTCTGCCTTAGCCATTCTCCCTACGTAGCAACTTTAAGTAGATGATAGATGGGATGAGATGCTAGCCTTAGCGCAGAAGATCCATCAGGCTACTACTAAAGATAGGATGGATTGTCAGGAATGGTAGATGGAGCAAGGAAAAGCATCCAACCAATCCTGTTAGGCTGTTTTGGAAAGCGGGAAGGAAGGAAAGGAAGCGAAGTAAGCATCCAATCCTGATCTTTTCACTTTCGAGATCGAAGAATCATAGCTATCAGTGCATTAGCAAAGCAGACCCAGAAAGGGAGAGTTCTTCTTTTGCAAGAATGGGCATTACCGCAGCTTTGACTTGCAGGTATGAAGTGAAAAATGGATATGGCTATCAGTTCTGACTCTCCTGACCCGAGGTAAGTAGTTCGGCTAAGCCTGAAGAAAGAAATGTGAGAGTTTAGCCTATTAATTCACTTGACTTTAGGGAAGCCGGTTAAATGCTTTGCTTTGTGAGGGCACAGCTCACGCACGGCACAAGAGGGAAGGAACTTTCAACAGGCATGGACGGCCGGGTGAATGTCGGAAATCGTCTTCCCTTTGATGGACATGAAAAAGGATCTGCCAGGCTGTCTTACATGTCCCCAAAAGCTAAAGGGCTCCTTTCCTCGCTGATGCGCCTTTAAGAGTTCTCGTTCTACTTCCTGTTAGCTGGTAGAGTATGAACTACGACCGATGGGATTGGTACAACCACGAATCTTTTGTTTGCTTTGTTTACTGCTGGCCTTACTTAAATAGGAGTTTCTGCTTCTAGCTAGCGGCAGAAAGACCTCGGGAAAGAAAAGATAAGGCAATTTAGTTCTCATCCGCCCTTGCCTGCGAGCCTAGGAGCAGCTTCACCTTGCGTCTGCTAACCGCTGCTAAAAAGCTAGTGACCGGTAATCCGATGCTACCACCAGACTAGCCGGTATACTATAGAATTCAGTGAACTGAACCCGCTGCCAAAGAAAAGTCAGCCTAAACCTCTCAACCCCCCTCAATGTTATTGACTTAGCAGGTCATGATAGTACTATACATGAATATGAGATTAAGAGAAAAGATGAAGAAAGAAATAAGAAAAATTAGATGATAGATAGTTTGTATAAACAAATAGAAAATATGAAGACCACTGTAGAGGTCAGTGTCCATAAGCCATATGAAGATATAGATGAAGATAAAGATAAGCAGAACTCCGCACATCGTGCCGATGAACCCCCGCCATCTACTTACAATGCTAAGAAGAAGAAGCCACCTACTTACAAAGATAAGAAAATGAAGAAAAAGAAGAAGCCTGGTTAGCTTGTAATTCACTTGTAGGCTCTGTCAGATGAGAAGCTTTAGTGAATAGTAGGTTGCGAGCGGGGTAGAGTGGTTGGTTAACTCGTCAGGCTCATAATCTTAGGATTGCTGGTTCGAATCCTGCTCCCGCCATGTCTAAAAGTCTGAACCCTAGTTTTCCATCAAGACGGAGCTAGGGAAGAGTGCTGTTTCCCTGATGGCTAGATCTGAGCTACAAGCTAAGATGCCGAATCTACGTGATGAGGTGGGAAACCCCTAGCTCAAGTCAGTACCTCGATAAATCCCTATATATAGGCTCTGTAAGAGGTTATTTGAGATTCCTATTTGCACTCTTCTATTAGTAAAGAGACCCGTAACCGCTAATGCTACAGCTCCCCTCACTAGTAGCTGCTGATGAGCAATAGCCTTTTTTTTTGTTAGCCTCAATCTTTCCTTCCTCTGTGCGGAATAGAGTAAGCCAAGCGGGAGGATAGTAGTACTTCATGCGGGGATATCTCTGCTGGATTGTGGAAGAGAGATTGGCTTTCAAACTATGTTCTAGTTCATACCGTGTAAAAGAACAGGACTTTCCTCATTTCTCTTTCTGGAATTAGCCATTCTGGTTGAAACTCCGGGATGAAGATGGAAGAGATAGGTGGGAGTGTGGCTAGAAATCAGATCAAATAAGCGAGACCTCATCCGAGGGGGCCACTAAAGATCTATTTCTCCGATCAACTCACTATTGGGATGGGTATCAGGTATAGGATTTCATCCAGTCGTAGACATAGGAAGGTTTAACGACTTACCCTTTGGAAGTCTTCTTTCTATTGGGCTCTATATGGCCTTCTAATGCGTCTTCTTGTCCTCATGATAGGAATGAATGAATCCTGAAGAAAGTTTCTTTCTCTCGAGCTGTCTACAGAGAATCAGCCTCTCGTGTGAAGTTAGTCGGGTGAAAGGATAGAGGGAACTACCATACCGAGGGAGAGATACTTCGACCCTAACCTAACATAAAGGGTCGTATGCCATCCTGCTTCTGCCTGAATCGAAGCCAATACCCTGAAGAGGTATAGAGGTCAACGATGGAAGGTACCTAGGAAGCAGAACTCGCCAAGAGTCTGAGATCTGATTGAACAATTGTAATTCATCATATCAAATGCTCTTTCAGTCTGCAGAAACTTGGGAGGGGTCACAATAGAATCAAGTATTCTCACACTTAATCGCTTTGCCTACGGTATGACCCGTGACAAAGTGAATAAAAGAAGGAGATATATAACTGAACTAATGTGTCCGCCTTATCATCCCTCCTCATTAGAACCTTACGGTGAAATGAAGGAATGATCCTAGGTAGACCATTCCGACTGAGGGGGAGACGATAACTGGTAGTCTCTCATGCTCGTAAGGCGTAAACCTGTTGAAGGCAAAAGCCACACTGCTTTAAATAAAGTGCTGTAGATAAAGGACCGGACTTACGGTATAATTGACGTACCTGTTTCGCAAACAAGTGCGCAGCTATACAGTTCTCCTTTGAAAGGCCATCAGTGACCTTGAAGAAAGATTCCGGGTTCATTCCACTGAAACTAGCAGGCTATATCTTATAAGTGCTATTCCCTCTCAGCTTCAATCAAAAGGGCTTCCCCGAGGAGAGTACGGGGCATCTCTATGGTTCCAATCTGGTATCGCAGAGTTAGTCGATCTTCTTCTGACTAGTGTTGTGCTGTCAAACATTAATATAATACAATATCGGGAATCTCTTTGACCTTCAATGTGTCTAGGGACCCATCTTCTTCGTAGTGGGCCCTTCTCTCTCTTAGTATGAGCCCCGGAACTGCTTGTTATACATACCGCCAGCCAGCTGGCTGGCTTACCCAGACGAGGGGGGTAGCTGGGCAGCAAAGTGTTATACAAGCCCTGACCCGCGAACGAACTGGACAGTCAGGGGTAGGGAATGAGGCTAGACCGGCAAGCACAGACCGAATAGACGATAGCCTTGGATGGACCGATGGGAAGAAGATATACAAGGAAAGAGACAGGAAGACCAGTCAGTGAATCAGGGGGTTACGCCCAGAAAAGACGGCCTTTTCATTTCCCTTACAGACGAACTATAGTATAGAAGGAGTACAGAGGAGCGAGTTTACGAGCTGGGATATGAGTATAGAGTGATTAAGATACCTTACCTATGGAGTAAAATAAGAAAGAGAGAAGTAAGCGGTAGTACTATTATAAACTATAGCTATAGGAAATAAAGTCCCTTTCAGAAGGGGGTCTATCGCCTTAAGGCTAATTGAAGGACAGATGGCCTTCCCTAGCCCCTTTCGCCTGCTATTAGGTTAATCACGCACCTAAGAGAGCTTATTTTGACTCCTCATTCTATATGGAAAGGACCTCGTAGACGTCTAACTGATCCCAATAAGTCTTATCAACTGAAAAGAAGGAAGTGTGACGCGCTCTCTTAAGCTTGCCTGTCTACCTTCCCAAAGAAGAAGATGCAGAATGAAGCAAGAAATTGATAATATCCCCTGTTCCTCGCTCCATTTGTCAAGCCTTCTCTTCTTTCTATCGCATTGAATAAGATCTCTCTGCCCTTCTGTAAGCGACTATCCCATCCCGTTCCTTTATCTTTCTTGATTGAAATGTCTCCTTCCTGCCCTTAGAATATCTTACTAGCCTAGGGAAATTTTTAATAATGGAGGGAATAGCTTGAAGCTTCTTAAGCTCACCCTATTTATAATAGCAAAGAAAAAACTAAACAAGCAACGGCTAATTGAGACTCTTATAGATTAGCGCAAAAAAATATCTTATTTAGAAATAGTTTCTTTGTTGTTGTTTAGTTAAGCCTCCCGGACTATCAAGCAACAAGGAAGAAACCCCGGTATAGAGATGAAAGTATATACTACCGCCACAGACAACAAGCAAGAGCTTTCAATTCGATCAGAGAGTTCTATCTGAGAGTGATAAATACTTTATTCCTTATTCTTATTCAAGACCCAACCCTTAAACAAGGTATATTATGTTTATCATTGTGAAATGCGCCCTTACTACTGACACTTAACACTAAAAAAATCTTCAATTGAAATAAAGCTCCTCAAGGATCAAAATTATCGGTAACCGGCGCTACGACCCCGCAAGGCACTACCGTAGCACTCATTGGCCCTAGATTTATGTCTCAACTATCAGAGCTTTCATTCCAGATCAGATTAAGATTACGTGTTTGTGTTATATACGCAATTATATGTTGCTGGTTCGGTAAGGCTCCAAGTAGTCTTCCCTCTCCCCTCGTACCAACGCTAGTTGCAGTCGCTAACCTCTGGGTCGTAGAGCTGTTTCCGGAATTATAGGAGGGGTAAATGACCTTTGGTCTTGTCACGAGCTGGATTCGAACCAGCGCTTCCCAGATCCGCGAAAACACCGCATTAAAACCTTAACTCTTAGATAGAATCCGTTTTTCCTTATTATACCTTGCTTTTCGCTCGGTATAACCCTATTCCTCTTGCATTTGCTTGTAATTCATTGTTTCCCCATGTTTTACTCGTTCTCTCTGCCGTAAACCTGCTTACAGTGCTGTTAATCTTAGTAGCGTAGTTGACTAAGGGCAAGAGCAAGGAAAGGAAATGGCATTTGGCCATAGAAGGTGCAGATGAATAAGCGGTATTGGAGGAGGGAACAGCCATAGTTGATGCATCGAATGCTAGTGCAATAAGACTTGATGAAGGCGGCACTTGCCTTCAAGCTTGAAACTGATTGACCATGAGAGTCAGATCAATAGTCTATCCCCGAGCACATGAATGAGTGTGTGGCAATTCATTGGGATGACCGCCGGGGTACTTACTTGAGCAAGGGGTAAGCCTTCTCTTTTGTACCTTCATTCAAAGCATCGAAAGGCGAAAGAAGACTATAAAGCATATTCCCATAGAAAGACCTTGATCAAAGAACGAAGGGATTCCGGGCGTCAAGCGTGACTCTAGTCCTTCTTTCGGCTAGCGGACTCATTCAATACCCTATCTATTGAGCTACCTTTTGTTCAATTGGATACTCGAAGCGAAGGGAAAGCTTTTCGCATAAAGGCATTGATGAGCTAAAGGAGCAAGCAGAACGGGAAGAACGTCAGTTCCCAACTCTTAGAAAGAAAGTAAACCAATGTGCCCGAGAGAAGCCTAATCAAAGAATGCTGAATCCTGGACGGGAGAAGCTGCTAACAAGAGGTTAGCTGCACTTATCAATAGCTGTGGAGTCGCCGAAAGCGATAATTCAATAGCAGTCTTCCGACTGAATAAATCTGAGTGTGGTTAAGCGGTCAGAAGTTGTTCCGGATCCATAAAAAGAATGGGGAGGAGAACTTGAATCTAGCTAGGGTACCGGGCAATAACAGTGAGAGGAAAGCGCTACGAGGACCCGAGAGATAGAAAGCTAACCCGGGAATAGGAAACTAGCAGTAAGGGTATTACGCTTCAAGAGAAGTGGAACTCACTCGAATAGAGAGAGTCTAGGCTCACTCACAGGTCAAGGGCTAGTATAGCAAAGAGGCTTTCAATTCCCGCAAAGCAAGTGGGAATTTCCGTGAGCATTAAACTCCTGTATGGTCTTTACCGCTTGGGAACCTCAAAGCTGCTCTATGGCTCGCTGGAGTTAAATCAAGCTATTGATCATATTCAGCCTTCTTCGGCTGATGAAAGTACTAACTTCCCTTGAGACTGAGATTTTAGTTTTCAGTTCAATTGTCATATATTCTTCCCCTGAATTGAAAGGCATTCTGTATCTTTATGAAGTTAACTAAATCGATTAGGTCATACTACTGGTCGGGTACTTAAACTTAATATAAGAATAGGCTCTGTCGCTTCTAGCTTGCCTACCCGCAAACCCTGCCCTTAGGACTAGGTTGGAAACTCCCAAGAGGATGGGGCTTGCTCACTCGCTTTCAAGACGGAAGAATGAAAGTTTTTTCCTCCGGTGATATTTTAGCTCTACTGCATCCGGGACTTGATTTCATTAGAGAGCTAGCGGCTCCTGTGGAGGTTGGTAGTTCCCCATCTATCAGCCATAGATCTGGCTGTTTTCCTCCCGCACCCTTATCGGGATTAAGGAAAGCCGGTTTCCATCCTTTGTCAGGACCCGAAAACCTAGTTACCAACCTCTCTTGCATTTTACTTTTTTGGAGTCGTTTTCTATACTATATTTTTTTCAATGTTATAAATCATTAGCATCAGCTATGAGTGCATCTGCTAGGTTCCCATTCCTGCTCAACAACTTGAGAGATTAAGTTCATCTGCGGACCAGTAACAGCCCCTACCTGTTAGCAACTATGGAGCTAATGAACCTTTGCCTTTCTTTCTTATCTTTCTATCCCTGCCTGTATCCTATCCTTAGAGCTCCCCTTTGCGTTGATTATAGGCCTTTTCTTTGCCCTTTGGGAGAGGTAAGGTATAGAGCTTGAATCCCCCAGCTGACATCTTATTCTCCATTGGGCATCCTCATGGCATCTACTTCTTAAAATAAAAGATAAAAAGCTTTTGCCGCTCTTTCCTTGGCTTTCTTTCGCGTACGTGTGCTCGTCTATCCTTTAATAGAAAGAAGCAATTTCTCTGTTCGAAATCAAGCTACAGGCCATCTTTGATGGCGGTAGAACAGCTAGCAAGAGGTGCCCAGGTACCGTTAACAAGCTCATGAATTTAACTTTCAAGCGAACCCCATGCCTTATGGTTTGAGAGTCCGTTTGATTATAAGCCTTTAGAATGGTTATATATACTTTAGAAAAGGGCTATCTCTCTCTAGCTTTCCTTTCTTGCTTGCTCTCTAGCCCCGATGCCAATGCCCTTTCTGTTCTCGAGTCTTTGCAATCTTCTGCCATTCCTCGAGTACTAGCACTTTGAAATGGTTAGACCACTGTCTTCGAGTCCGGTTGAGAAATAGCGGATTTGAGTACCGGGAAGTAAGTATGAGTAAGGTCCGGGTCTGGTTGAGT